GTCAGTGTTCCTTTGATTTCTTACATTTCCATGTGATTTGTTAATATTTGTTAATAGTAATAAATAAAAGTAATAAATAAAGATAATATAGAGTAATAAATAAAATATAGTAATAAATAAAGATAATATAGAGTAATAAATAAAATATAGTAATAAATAAAGATAATATAAAGATAATAAAGAATAGAAAGAAATTAATCGCTTGGATCGTGTATCAACGTCCAATTACGGGAAAAGAAAAGGTTCCATCGGAACAATTATTTAGTTCAGGGTATCTCGTTTCTTTTTTTTTCTTTGAAAAAAAAAGAGAGAAAGTGTGGAGAGAAATGATAAGAAGATATTGGAACATTAATTTGAAAGAGATGTTGGAAACAGGAGTTCATTTTGGTCATGCTACTAGAAAATGGAATCCAAAAATGGCACCTTATATCTCTGCAAAGCGTAAGGGTATTCATATTACAAATCTTACTAGAACTGCTCGTTTTTTATCAGAAGCGTGTGATTTGGTTTTTGATGCAGCAAGTAGGAGAAAACAATTCTTAATTGTTGGTACCAAAAATAAAGCAGCTGATCCAGTAGCGCGGGCTGCAATAAGAGCTCGGTGTCATTATGTTAATAAAAAATGGCTAGGTGGCCTTTTAACGAATTGGTCCACTACAGAAATGAGACTTCAAAAGTTCAGGGACTTGAGAATGGAACAAAAGACAGGGGGAATCAACCGCCTTCCGAAAGGGGATGCGGCTCGATTAAAGAGACAGTTATTTCACTTGCAAACATATTTGGGCGGGATTAAATATATGACAGGGTTACCCGATATTGTAATAATCGTTGATCAGCAAGAAGAATATATGGCTCTTCAAGAATGTATCACTTTGGGAATTCCAACAATTTGTTTAATTGATACAAACTGTGACCCGGATCTCACAGATATTTCGATTCCAGCGAATGATGACGCTATAGCCTCAATCCGCTTAATTCTTAACAAATTAGTATTTGCGATTTGTGAAGGGCGTTCTAGCTATATACGAAATCCCTGATTAATAATAAGATAAATAAATTCTTTTTTGAATTCCATAGATTGACGAAATCCATTACTATTTCGGAATCTCATAAAAGAGATAAAAAACTGGGGATATTATGTGATTAGTTGGTATATAAAATATAAAATATACAATTCAAGTGAGCAAGTAGAAAAAAAGACGGTTGAATCAAAATAATTTCTTGTAAAGTTTTCTTTCTTTCAGAGGACAATATGAATGTTCTATCATATTCCATTAACACATTAAAGGGGTTATATGAAATATCCGGGGTGGAAGTAGGCCAGCATTTCTATTTGAAAATAGGCGGTTTCCAAGTCCATGCCCAAGTACTTATTACTTCTTGGGTTGTAATTCTTATCTTATTAGGTTCAGCCATTGTAACTGTTCGGAATCCACAAACCATTCCTACTGACGGTCAGAATTTCTTCGAATATATCCTTGAATTTATTCGAGATGTGAGCAAAACCCAGATTGGAGAGGAATATGGTCCATGGGTTCCCTTTATTGGAACTTTGTTTCTATTTATTTTTGTTTCTAATTGGTCAGGGGCGCTTTTACCTTGGAAAATCATAGAGTTACCTCATGGGGAGTTAGCCGCACCCACGAATGATATAAATACTACCGTTGCTTTAGCTTTACTTACGTCAATAGCATATTTTTATGCGGGCCTTAGCAAAAAAGGATTAGGTTATTTCGGTAAATATATACAACCAACTCCAATCCTTTTACCTATTAACATTTTAGAAGATTTCACAAAACCTTTATCACTTAGCTTTCGACTTTTTGGAAATATATTAGCGGATGAATTAGTAGTTGTTGTTCTTGTTTCTTTAGTACCTTTAGTGGTTCCTATACCTGTCATGTTCCTTGGATTATTTACAAGTGGTATTCAAGCTCTTATTTTTGCAACTTTAGCTGCGGCTTATATAGGTGAATCCATGGAGGGCCACCATTGACTAAGTTTCGAAATAGTCTTTTTTAGCTTAGTGCAAGGTAATCTATGCCTTGCTCGAGATAATCTTCTTCGTGAACAGAAATATACACATAAATAGACAAAAAAGTATATAAGATCTAGAAGAATAGTAAAAAAGATTACGATATTAGGGAATTGTAAAAAAAATTAGGTTCTATAAAGCGATTCCCATTTCAGTCGGTTTTATTCAATTCAAAGATTGACCAAAAGAAAATATTAATTAAAGAATAAATTACATGAACTTAGATCAACCAAAGACTTCTATTTCTATGCAATGATTTAGACTAATAAATTCGCTCATTTAGATTGATTGTATCCATGTGGGATAATGCTAAATTATAAATTCAATAAAAAGAGGATAAGAGTTTACAAAAAATGAGATTCAAGAGAAAATGGTTTTGTTAGAAGAGTGGGATCAAACTAGGTATATGTAATATATATAATCGCTATAAGCCAACTTTCCTTGATAAATGTTTCGAAAAATATT